TTTGAAAATCATCTCGAATGAGCAAGAGTCAAAAAACAACGACTCAAAGTACTCTAATTCTATGTAAAATTACCTTCAAAAAGAAAATAGAGACGAAAAAATGCCAAAGCGGCGGTCTTGTATCAGACTGCCTGTTTTCTTGTAGTTGGATCCCCAAGTTTTTGGAATGCTCCAAACTCTACTTGAGCATCCAAATCTGGGTCAATACCGGCAAAAACATCTCTGAACAAGGTTCTAGCACCATGCCAAATGTGTCCGAAGAAGAAGAGCAAAGCAAACGAAGCATGCCCAAAAGTAAACCAACCCCTTGGACTGCTACGAAAAACACCATCCGATTTCAAAGTTGCGCGATCTAATTCAAAAATTTCACCTAATTGAGCGCGTCTAGCATATTTTTTCACAGTAGCGGGCTCACCATAACTGACTCCGTTGAGTTCGCCACCGTAGAACTCAACGGTTACGCCTACTTGTTCAACACTATACTTCGATTCTGCCCTTCGAAAAGGAACATCAGCTCTAACAATTCCATCGCCGTCGACCAAAACGACTGGGAATGTTTCAAAAAACGTAGGCATACGGCGTACAAAAAGCTCACGCCCTTCTTTATCCCTAAAGATGGGGTGTCCTAACCACCCAACCGCTATTCCATCTCCGTTATCCATTGAGCCTGCCCTGAATAACCCCCCTTTTGCTGGATTATTACCAATATAATCATAAAAAGCTAATTTTTCGGGAATTTTCGACCAGACTTCTGAGAAACTTTTATTTTCTGCTAGCCCGGCGCTAACTCTTCGATATATCTCTTGCTGGAAGTAACCCTGATCCCATTGATAACGAGTGGGACCAAATAATTCGATAGGGGTCGTTGCTGAACCATACCACATAGTTCCAGCAACAACAAAAGCTGCAAAAAAGACAGCTGCGATACTACTAGAGAGTACGGTTTCAATATTTCCCATACGCAACCCTTTGTATAGGCGTTGTGGCGGGCGGACGCTAAGATGGAATAAACCTGCTAATATGCCCAATGTACCTGCTGCAATGTGATGAGAGGCTATTCCTCCCGGAACAAAAGGATCAAAACCTTCCACGCCCCACGACGGATTTACAGGTTGTACTTTTCCCGTCAGTCCATAAGGATCAGACACCCATATTCCAGGACCGTACAAGCCCGTTACATGAAATGCACCAAAACCAAAGCAAGCCACCCCGGAGAGAAATAAATGAATTCCAAAGATCTTGGGCAAATCCAAAGAAGGTTTTCCTGTACGTTCATCACAAAATATTTCTAGATCCCAATAAACCCAATGCCAGATAGCTGCCAAAAAGCATAAGCCGGAAAACACAATATGTGCCCCGGCTACACCTTCGTAACTCCAACCCCCCGGATTCGTTACAGTCCCTCCTGTAATACTCCAACCTCCCCATGAATTGGTTATTCCTAAACGAGTCATGAAGGGTATAACGAACATACCCTGTCTCCACATCGGATCAAGAACAGGGTCAGAAGGATCAAAAACAGCTAATTCATACAGAGCCATCGAGCCCGCCCAACCAGCAACCAGAGCTGTATGCATTATATGAACGGAAAGCAACCGGCCGGGATCATTCAATACAACGGTATGAACACGATACCAAGGCAAACCCATGGAAAATACCCCTTTATCAAAGAAAAAATAAACACTACGTAACTTTATTGCGTTGTAAAAGTATACTATGACTATCTTATGGACACCCTTTAGTTCGGAAGATTATTTCATAATCAAGGGTTACATGAATATTTTTTCTATTCTGTTCGTAGGAACAAAGAGAAGCAGGTTTATTCTATACTCGATAAGTACCAATACGCAATGGGGGATCGATACCATTTTCTATGAGTAACCGTGCCCCTCCTTATTTATTATTAGAAAGACCCGTTCGTAAAAAGTTTACTTTATTTATTTTTTCTTTCTGAATTTTTCTAACCTATGGATAAAATAAATATGATGGAGCCAATATTATAAAGACAGTAAAACCATACTGTTACGTTTCCACACCAAAGTGAAATATAGTATTTAGTTCGTTTTTCTTTAATTTCATGCCTATTGGTGTTCCAAAAGTACCTTTCCGAAGTCCTGGAGAGGAAGATGCATCTTGGGTTGACGTATAGTGCGGCTTGTCAGATATATTGGGTCATATGGGATTTCCCCGTTCTCTCCCCCGACCGAGATATCCTCTGTTTCGCCCAAGAAACAGAAATTGAATCATAAAAAAATTGGAGCGTGAAGTGCAATTAGATGCATTGTTTTGGGGAATTCATAGTACTATTATCTATCAATTATAATAATTTATGGTTGGCTTTGGTTGGACTAAAAAAATGAAGTATCCAGGCTCCGTTTAGAAAAAACCCAATTGGTAATAAATAGATCTATGATTACTACGCGTATCATAAAAGATTCTTGTTTGTTATTTGTAAAGTCATAAAAAAATAAATGGTGATGGGAAAATTTGTCCTATATGTGCAAATAAAAATAGGGCGGATCTTTACCCGGAGTAGAGCATAAACCTAAAAAGATTAAAGAGACCCATTCAGGAACAAGAAAATACCATCGCGGTTTGGATTGAATCTCGATGAAACAATATATCAATGAAAAGTTAATTCGATAAGTTTATTGACTTTTTCTATTATAAAAAAAGAAAGAAAAGAAGGCAAAATGGGTCTTTATTGAAAAATCGAAAAAAGCTCTTTCGTTCTAAGTTAGAAAAACCTGTTATAGATAGAAAAAAGAAAGGGGGCTAAAATCTAGCCATTGATTGATTCTTTTTTCGCAATTTTTTTGAACCGTATGCATTAAAAGGTGCATGTACGGTTCCTAAGGGATACGATTTTACCCTACTCAACCGACTTTATCGAGAAAGATTGCTTTTTTTAGGCCAAGAAGTTGATAGTGAGATCTCAAATCAACTTATTGGTCTTATGGTATATCTCAGTATCGAGGATGGTACCAAAGATTTGTTTTTGTTTATAAATTCTCCGGGCGGGTGGGTAATACCTGGAGTAGCTATTTATGATACTATGCAATTTGTGGGACCAGAGGTCCATACAATATGCATGGGATTAGCCGCGTCAATGGGATCCTTTATCCTAGTTGGAGGAGAAATTACCAAACGTCTAGCATTCCCTCACGCTTGGCGCCAATGAGGTTTTTTATTTGAAAGAAAAAAGAAAACTATGCCTTCGCCATATGAATATTAAGTAATAATAGCATGGCACTTCGAATTCGATATGAAAAAAATTATATATTCTTTTTTTTTCATTCGATTATGTATCGAGAGAGTAGTATGAGATAAAAGGTATTTCCGATTTTCTCTTATCTATCGGAAGTCCAATTCAGCGTCACAAACTTTTTTATTTTCATACTCGCGGGCTCTTAAAAATATTTATGGTATAAAAAAAGAGTGCGAAAAAAATAAGATTTTCCCCTTTTTGGTTGGATCAAAAAGAAACTTTGGGATTGCTGAATCAAAGACAAAAAAAGAATACGTTTTAAAATATAAAGCAACGGAACCACCATAGTATTTTTTTAACTCCTCCGAAAGAAAGGGTGGTAATTTGACCATTTACCCATCTGGGGTTGATAGATTCGATTTTTATCTTTCTTGAATAGAAAAATAAAAAGTTAAGGGTCAATTTGATTGTAGAGCCGTATGCAATGCACAAAAGATGATGCCCGTACGGTTGTTCGATTCTATCTTTTTCCTATTATTCGTTATCTTTCTTTTCGTTTCATCACACCAGATAGAGAACCCTTGATATCATCAGGGTAATGATCCATCAACCCGCTAGTTCTTTTTATGAGGCGCAAACGGGGGAATTTATCCTGGAAGCGGAAGAACTGTTGAAACTACGCGAAACCCTCACAAGGGTTTATGTACAAAGGACGAGTAAATCGTTATGGGTTGTATCGGAAGACATGGAAAGGGACGTTTTTATGTCAGCAACAGAAGCCCAAGCTTATGGAATTGTTGATCTTGTAGCAGTTGGGTGAAAAAAAATGTCTTTTGTGCAAATCCACGATTTAAGATTTTAAATCCGAGTTTATTATTCTATTAAATAGTAAAAATTCATAATCATCCCGGTTAGGATCAATCTAAACCAGCCCTATAGGTATATAGGTATATGATTCAACATGCCAACTATCAAACAACTTATTAGAAATACAAGACAGCCAATTAAAAATGTCACGAAATCCCCCGCTCTTGGGGGATGCCCTCAGCGCCGAGGAACATGTACTAGGGTGTATGTGCGACTCGTTTAGATCATGAGCTGATTACAGCATAAATGATTAATACCAGCGAATAGGATAGAATGGAAGAAGGAACTCCATTCACTATTTAAAAATAAGCAAATTGATCCCCCTAATTGTGGATAAAGTTTATGGTTTCCGTTGTTGCAAATCCAACCGCTTGAATTTAAGAATTAAAGTTGATAACCAACTCTCCATTGGTAACAAGTGGTTATCCATTAAGCGGAGGAAATTTTATTGAAATTCAAAAAAACATAAAAATGAAGTTCTCGCCCGGTCAAGAACGGACTACGAGGGTCAGCTATCCGGCTAACTTTCAGAATTAAATACCGTTACTGTATAGGTGGGTCTCGTTGTGAAAGGCCTGTTACTAGATAATTTATGGGTAGAGCCAAATAGCGTGGTGTGAACTATACAAGTTACCAAAAACATTAATTAAATGAAGTTTTGTTTTAAAGGCTCCGGTGTATAGAGAAGACCTCACCGTTTAAGAAGTAACCATAGAAACGATGTAACCCACGATTATTTAATTTATATTTTTTATTGACTTTATTTTTGACACCTAGCAAAAGAAAATTTATTATTTCTTTTGTATTTCACAGTCAAATACCTAAAAAAGAAAAATCGTGGTCGGGAAGGTTATAGTAGCCGAAGCCATTGGAATTTTTATTTTATACATTGGAAAAATCCGTTTGGTTATTAATAGACCAGGGCGGGGAAAGGGATAACTGAAAGAAAAGAAATCGATTAGTTATTCGTCAAAGTTTTATTTATTCAATGACTAGAATTAAACGCGGATATATAGCTCGGAGACGTAGAACAAAAATTCGTTTATTTGCCTCAAGTTTTTTTGGGGCCCATTCAAGACTTACTCGAACTATTACTCAACAGAAAATAAGAGCTTTGGTTTCGGCTCATCGCGATAGGGACAATCAAAAGCGAAATTTTCGTCGTTTGTGGATCGCTCGCATAAACGCAGTAATTCGAGAAGGGGGGGTATCTTATAGTTATAGTAAATTAATACATGATCTATACAATAGACGGTTGGTTATTAATCGTAAAATACTAGCTCAAATAGCTATATCAAATCGGAATTGTCTTTATATGATTTCCAACGAAATCAGAAAAGAAGCAGATTGTTAAAGAATACACTAGAATAATTTAAATGGAGTTCCCCGGAGAATGAACTCCGGGAAGGTGGGGTCAAATTACTATGAAAAAATATGTTTATGTTAAAGTAGTCAAAATGAATGAACACGTTTAATAAAAAATCTTTTTTTCGATTCGTTTTTTTGTTACGACCCGATAATCAAATCTGGATTCTCGGATTTGTCGAACAAAACACCAATTTGCGTTTGAGTTCGGGTTGGAATTCTGATTCAAGTGAACAAATAATAAGCTTATTTATTTCTGGTTCTAAGGCCTGCAGCTCTAGCGGTCGGCTCGGTTCTTTCAAATTGTTTCTCATTATTGAGAAAAGGTAACAAAGATAAAATACGAGCTTGTTTTATAGCAATAGTAATTAATCGTTGTTGTTTCAAGGTCAATCTATTCACCCGTCTAGATAATATTTTTCCTTGTTCACTAATAAATCGACTAATTAAACTCATGTTTCTATAATCAATTCGATCCCCCGATTGAATCGGGGGCAACCGCCTACGAAAAGATTGCTTGGATTTAAGAAAAGGTCGCTTGGATTTATCCATGGTTTGTTTGTTTAGTTTATTTCTTATCCCGAAAATCCTATTTCTTAATTGTCATCTTAACCCCCAATAGGATTCTTTTATATTTTAATTTAAATATATTCTATATAATGTCATCTTTCCCTTTATCAGGGATAAGACATACGCCCTTCGATCTATTTCTTTATTTCCCCATGAATCATATGTTTGTAACAATAGGGACAGAATTTTCTCAATTCTAATCGATTCGGCGTATTGTGCCGATTCTTTTGAGTAATATATCTGGAAACGCCTGTTGGTACCTTCTTAACACTATTTCGCATACAACTAGTACATTCCAAAATTACCGTTATTCGCGCATCTTTCCTCTTGGCCATCAACCTCCTTTGGATTTTTGATTTACTCAACTCTTCTATTTTGATTCGAAAGGAAGAAAAAAGAGAAGTTACTTAACTTGAAATCCAACTCTAAAAGACTAAAATCAATAAATTAATAATCAATCAAAGCAAAGCCATAGTAAATAATAAGTAAGATAATGATCTAGAAACTCTATTTCTATTTGAAGGACGGCATTTCAATTAAAGATTTTGTATTCTTGCCCTAGACCCACCTTTTACTACTCTATACCCACGCCCTTATTAATATGACTTTTATTTTAATATGAATTAAATTCGAGTTTGAACCCCAGTCTCGCAGACGCCGAATCCACTTCTATTCTTTCTCTTTCGTCCCTTATTCTAAAAATAAAAAAGAGAAAAAAGGGCTATGGGCAATTAGTCATAGATATTTAATTGTATCTCTAATTTTCTTCATCCCCCCGATGTCAATAATTAGAATGAAAAAAAGGGGAATGTCAACGCATCCGGGAAAAAACGATTAATCTCTATCAATAGGCCTGCTAAAGCCCCGAACCATAGCGTACTTAATACTGGGGCCACCGAGAGATATGTTTTTAGATCTCGCATTGAAAAACCTCCTTATTTTATTTATTGTAACCCAAAATACTAATTTTTTTATACGGGATTTTTTATTTTCGTATATATATATATAAGTCTTTTCGTTTTCTTATTATTATATGTTAAATAAGATAAAAAAGACGAAATGGGCATAAATTGTGTTTTTCGGTGGAGGAAATAGGGATGTGGAAAACAAGGCAGGAATTCTATACAATGACACTGTAGAACAATTGAAGGGATGTGGCGCAGCTTGGTAGCGCGTTTGTTTTGGGTACAAAATGTCACGGGTTCAAATCCTGTCATCCCTACCTATCACTGACCCTTTAGAGCAATAACGGGGAATCAATTGAGATCGATTCGAGTTGCACAGAATCATTCATTTTTATAAAACTATAGAATATATCCATATAAAATGGATTCGTGTTAGAAAAACAATCCTTTTTATTTATTTTTATTCTGATAAGAAAGCGCTCTTAGTTCAGTTCGGTAGAACGTGGGTCTCCAAAACCCGATGTCGTAGGTTCAAATCCTACAGAGCGTGATTTTTTCTTCGCAGGTCGGATTAGACTGAAATGG